CCATTCTTACTAAGAAACTCAAAGAAACCTCAGAAAGGGGGGAAAGCGAGGAAGAAACAGATGTAGAAACAACTTCAGAAACGAAGGGGACTAAACAGGAACAAGAGGGATCCACCGAAGAAGATCCTTCTTCTTTCCTTTTTTCGGAAGAAAAGGAGGATCCGGACAAAATCGATGAAACGGAAGAGATACGAGTGAATGCAAAGGAAAAAACAAAAGAAGAATTCCTCTTTAAAGAGACACAAAATAGACCCGTTTATGGAACTTATTATCTGGATGTGGATCGGAATAAAGAAAATTCGAAGTTAAAAATATTTAAAGAAAAAAAAGATTTCCTAGAAAAACCCCCATTAATTAATTCTAATTCTCTGTTCCATTATAAATATAGTGGTTATAAAAGCAGGAATCGGCCATTTCGGTATATAAAAAATAATATTTTTGAAAATGTTATAACCTTAAAAAAAAACGAAATGTCACAATATTTTTTTCATACATGTCAAAGTGATATAAAAGAAAATTTTTTTTTTACGTATCCACCGAGTTTGTCAAACTTTTTTGAAATGATGCAAAGAAAGATGTCTCTGTTCACACTAAAGAAACATTCCCCCCATCAATTGTATAGAAATTGTAATAAAAAAATAAAAAATATAAAGACCAAATTAATAAATATAGTCAAGACTCTAGATAAACCCCTAGATATAAATCTAAATTTTCTTATCCCGGATGTACTCGAAAAAAAAAATAGATTATGTAAATTAAAATTATATAAGAATGATACAAAAAAAGAATATTTACCTAAGGTATATGATCCCTTCTTGAATAGCGCATCCCGTGGAAAAATAATTTTTTTTTTTTCCCTTTCAATGGAAGACAAAAGTTGCATACAAAATTACATAGAAAGGGGTTGTAAAAATAAGATTCGAGATCTCTTTCTTATTTTTAATAAATTTGAAAGAATATATAAAAAATCATTAAAATTAAAAAAAGAAATTAGGTTTTTTTTGAAGTTAATTAAAAAATTTGCTGAAAAAACAACATCGAGTTTTAATCTAAAAAAAAAAATTTTATTTCCTGAATATAAACAAATAAGAATTAATATAGAAGGTATAAAAAGAAAAAAAAATTTTCAATTGAAAATAGTTGATGCTGATTCTAACAATAAAGACATTCTAAAAGAACTTATTAGGCTAAAAGAAATAAAAAAAAAAGTACCCCTATGCTTATACAAATTAATCGAAATTTTGAAGTTAGAATTAGAACAAGAGGAAGAGGAAGAGGAAAAAGAAGAAAACGAAGATTTTTTTAAAATGAATTCCCCGATTCGTTCAAGAAAAAGCAAACGTGTAGTAGTTTTTAATTATGACCTAGAAGACACCGATACTTCTAGTAATCCTCAGGATCCTAATAATGATGACGAAACAGACGACATTTATTTGATACGTTATTCACAACAATCAGATTTTCGACGAGACATAATTAAAGGCTTGATACGAGCCCAAAGGCGTAAAACAGTTATTTGGAAAGCCCTTGAAGCAAATTTACATTCCCCCACTTTTTTGGACCGAATAGACAAAGACGTTTTTTTTGATATGTCCGAGATAATTAAAAAAATTTTTGAAAATTTTATAAGGAAAAACACAGAATTAAAAATTATAAATTATACAGAGAAAAGGTCAAAAGAAAGTACTAAAAAAAAAGTTAACAAAAGAGAAGAAAAAAAAATAAGAGAGAAAGCACGTATAGAAATAGGAGAAGCCTGGGATAGGCTTGTAGTTGCTCAAGTAGTAAGAGGTCTTTTATTAGTAACCCAATCCATTTTGAGAAAATATATTACATTACCATTATTGATAATAATTAAAAATATGGGTCGTATACTATTATTTCAATTTCCCGAATGGTCCGAAGATTTAAGGGATTGGAAAAGAGAAATGCATGTTAAATGCACCTATAACGGCGTTCAATTATCAGAAAAAGAATTTCCTAAAAACTGGTTAAGAGACGGTATTCAGATAAAGATTCTATTTCCTTTTCGTCTGAAGCCTTGGCACAAATCTAAGTTTAAGCGACAAGAAACTTATAATTATTCACCGAAAAATAAAGAACAAAAAAATGATTTTTTTTTTTTAACAGTTTTTGGAAAGGAAACTGAATTTCCTTTTGGTTATCCGCGAAAACAACTTTCATTTTTTGAACCGATTCTTAAAGAACTAAACAAAAAAATTATAAAAATTAAAAATAAATGTTTTAGGTTTCTTATAATTTTAAAAAAAATAATAAAATTTTTTATAAATATTTCAAAAGAAAAAAAAAAAGGGTTTATTAAAAACATTAAATTTATAAAAAAACAAATAAAAGAATTATCAAAAATGAACCAAATTCTATTATTTGGATCGAGACAAATAGAAATATATGAATTGAATGAAAGCAAAAAAGAAAAAACTTTTACTTTGATAAGAGATAATGAGATAATTCATGAATCGTCAATTAACATTGAATCTACGAATTTCACAACTTTTTCATTGAAAGAAAAAAAAATACAATATCTAACTAATCGACGAAAGACAACTGTAAATCAAATACAAACTATTTCAAAAGACAACAAACAAAAATTTATAAGCCTACATATAAATATTAGTTTTAACAAAATGAGTTATGATGATAAAAAATTGGAATCGAAAAAAAATATTAGGCATATATTAAAAATAAAAAATTTTAAAATACTTTGTAAAGCAAATTATTTTATAAACTTTTTCATTGAAAGAGTATATATAAATATCTTTATATATATTATATATATAAGTAATATTCCTATAAAAAGTGCACAACTTTTTTTTTCGTTTTTTTTTGAATCAACAAAAAAAATTCTTAATAAATACAATTCCTATAATAACTATATTTACAATAATAAAACAAATCAAGACAAAATTTATAAAACAAAAAAAAAAAAAACTCAGCTTATTTATACTATAAAAGAGTCACTGTCTAATATTAGTAATAAGAACTCACATACTTTTCGTGAATTATTTTATTTATCACAAACATATATCTTTTACAAATTATTACAAACTACAGTCTTTAACTTTTATAATTTATATAAGTTAAAAGTGAGATATGTCTTTCAATATAATGAAACATCTCTTTTTCTTAAGACTAAAATAAAGGATTATTTTATTGGAACACATAAAATATTACATTTCGACTTAAGACATAAGAGCCTAGTAAATTCTGGAATACATCAATCTAAAAATAAAAATTTGATAAAAGGTTATTATCAAGATGATTTATCTCAGTCTACGTTAGTACCACAAGAAAGTAAAAATATAGTAAAGCAACACTTTCTATTTCAAAATAAACATTTAAATTTAAACAAACGTTTTTCATATGAAAAAGATCAATTAATTAACTTAGAAAAAAAAATATATATTAAAAAACAACATAGATACAATCTTTTATCATTTAATTTTATTAAATATAAGGATAAGAAGCATTCTTCTATTTTTAGATTACCCTTACAAGTAAATCATAACCAAAATCATTTATATAATTACAACGAACATAAAGGAATTTTTTTTAATACGCCAGTAAGTATTCCTATCAATAATTTTCTAAATAATTTTATAGTAGAAACTAATATTATAGATATAAATAAAAATACGGATAGAAAATATTTTGAGTGGATATTTCTAAATTTTCGTTTTAGAAAGAAAATTGATATTGGGGCTTGGAACAATATGGATACTGACGCCGACAACAATAAGTATAATAAGATTAGGACTAATTATTCTAATTATTATAAAAAAATTAATAAAATAGACAAGAACGGTCTTTTTTATCCCAGGATTCATCAAAATCAAGAAATCAACCCATCCACCAAAACAAAACTTTTTGATTGGATGATAATGAATGAAGAAATACTAAGTTGTTCCATATCAAATTTCGAGCTTTGGTTTTTCCCAGAATTTTTCTTACTTTCTAATTCGTATAAAATTAACATATCAATCAAATTTCTATTTAATGTAAACAAAAAGGCCAGCGAAAATAAAAACACCCCTGTAAAAAAAAAAAGTTTTATATCAATTTTTTCAAATGAAAAAAAATCTATTGAAGTAGAAAAAGAAAATAAAAGAGAAAAAAAAAGCGCTTTACAAGCATATTTTGAATCAACTCTCTTAAACCACGAAAAAGATATTGAAGAAAATTCTGCGACATCAAATATTAAAAAAAAGAAAAAACAATACAAGAAGAACATAAACATATACATGGGGTTTGATTTGTTACTAAAACGATATTTGCTCTTTCAATTAAGATGGAATGATCTTTTAAATCAAAAAACAATGAATAACATTAAAGTATATTGTCTGCTACTTAGATTGATAAACCCAAAAGAAATTACTATCGCCTCTATTCAAAGGCGAGAACTGAGTCTGAATATTTTAATGATTCAGAAAAATTTAACTCTTACAGAATTGCTTAACGAGGGAATATTTCTTATAGAACCCATTCGTTTGTCTATAAAAAAGGAAGGACAATTTTTTATGTATCAAACTATAGATATTTCTGCGGTTCATAAGAATAAGTACACAATTAATCAAAGGTACCGAGAAAAAGTCCATGTTGATAAGAAAAATTTTGATGAAGTCATTCCAAAGCATCAAAAGTTGGCTGAAAATAAAGCCAAAAATCATTATGATTTGTTTGTTCCTGAAAGTTTTTTATCCCCTAGACATCGTCGAGAATTGAGAATTCTAATTTGTTTCTATTTTATGAATCGAAATGGTATGCCCCTAAATGAGACATTTTGTAATGAAAATAAGGTAACAAGTTCAGTTTTGAATAAAAGAAAAATAGATAAAAATACACTAATTAAATTAAAGTTTTTTATTTGGCCTAATTATCGATTAGAAGATTTCGCTTGTATCAATCGTTATTGGTTTGATACCAACAATGGAAGTCGTTTCAGTATGCTAAGGACACATATGTATCCGAAATTTAAAAATGAACGGACTATGTACTGAAATAAAGTGAAATACAGATGAATTTACTTTATTTACCGTGCTGGATAGATTCCATATATGAAGACAAAAAAAAGAGCACATACGTTTTTTTACATTCCATTTTGATACATGATACTAATTCAATGACATTTCAATATCTATAAATGATGAAAAAATATTCGTTATTTATTTTATTTTTAAATTAGGGGTATAATTTTTATCTTTTGTGAGTGTATACAAACATCCTTTTATCTACCTATTTGAATACAATTTAAAAATTGTTAATTTTTAACAAAATTAAGATTATTCTATTATGTATGCAAAAAAAAATGAGTAGCACTATTATTATTGATCAATAAAAAAAGATATTAATAAGGAAATTAAGGTTCAGTAAGGGGAGGAGGAAAAGATTTAATTTCATGGTAAAAAAGTCATTCATCCCGGTTATTTCGTACGAAGAAAAAGAAAAAAAGAAGGGGTCTATTGTATTTCAAATAATAAGGCTAACTAATAGGATCCGAACGCTTTCATCACATTTGGAATTGCACAGAAAAGACTATTTATCGAAGAGAGGCCTCCACAAAATTTTGGGAAAACGCCAAAGGATGCTGTCTTATTTATCAAATAAAAATAGAATACGTTATAAACAATTAATTAATCAGTTAAATATTCGTGACTTAAAAACGCGTTAATTTAAAGAGTGGTTTTGAATTATTTGATTTATTAGATCTTGAATTTTAATGAACTTATTTTAACTTTTAGTAATTCATGAAAGAATGAATGGGGGTAAAACTTATGAATCTACCATCTACAAGAAGCGACCTCATGATAATAAATATGGGCCCCCACCACCCATCAATGCATGGCGTTCTTCGACTCATCGTTACTCTCGACGGTGAAGATGTTATTGATTGTGAACCAATATTAGGATATTTACATCGAGGAATGGAAAAAATTGCGGAAAACCGAACAATTATACAATATTTGCCTTATGTAACACGTTGGGATTATTTAGCTACCATGTTCACAGAAGCAATAACCGTAAATGGGCCAGAGTTGTTAGGAAATATCCAAGTGCCTAAAAGAGCCAGCTATATCCGAACAATTATGTTGGAATTGAGTCGTATAGCTTCGCATCTCTTATGGCTTGGTCCTTTTATGGCAGATATTGGGGCGCAGACTCCTTTCTTCTATATTTTTAGAGAAAGAGAATTAGTATATGATCTATTTGAAGCCACCACTGGTATGAGAATGATGCATAATTTTTTTCGTATTGGAGGAGTAACCGCCGATTTACCTTATGGCTGGATCGATAAATGTTTAGATTTTTGCGATTATTTTTTTACAGGAGTTACTGAATATCAAAAACTTATTACGCGAAATCCTATTTTTTTAGAACGAGTTGAAGGAGTAGGCATTATTGGAAAAGAGGAAGTAAAAAATTGGGGTTTATCGGGTCCAATGCTGCGAGCTTCTGGAATACAATGGGATCTCCGTAAAGTTGATCATTATGAGTGTTACGACGAATTTGATTGGGAAGTACAGTGGCAAAAAGAAGGAGATTCGTTAGCTCGTTATCTAGTTCGAATTGGCGAAATGACAGAATCCATAAAAATTATTCAACAGGCTCTAGAAGGAATTCCGGGGGGGCCATATGAAAATTTAGAAATCCGATACTTTGATAGAGAAAAGAATCCAGAATGGAATGATTTTGACTATCGATTTATGAGTAAAAAACCTTCTCCCACATTTGAATTGCCGAAACAAGAACTCTATGTTAGAGTTGAAGCCCCAAAGGGAGAATTGGGAATTTTTTTAATAGGGGATCAGAGCGTTTTTCCTTGGAGGTGTAAAATTCGCCCTCCTGGTTTTATCAATTTGCAAATTCTTCCTCAGTTAGTTAAAAGAATGAAATTGGCTGATATTATGACAATACTCGGTAGCATAGATATCATTATGGGAGAAGTTGATCGTTGAAATGATAATTGATAGAACAGAAGTACAAGAGATCAATTCTTTTTCTAGATTGGAATTTTTAAAAGAGTCTTATGGAATTATATGGATACTTATTCCTATTTTTACTCCTGTATTGGGAATCACAATGGGTGTACTAGTAATTGTATGGTTAGAAAGAGAAATATCTGCAGGGATACAACAACGTATTGGCCCTGAATACGCCGGACCTTTAGGAGTTCTTCAAGCTTTAGCCGATGGGTCAAAACTTCTTTTCAAAGAAAATCTCTTTCCATCTAGAGGAAATACTAGTTTATTCAGTATCGGACCATCCATAGCAGTCATATCTATTTTAATAAGCTATTCAGTAGTTCCTTTTGGTTCTCGCCTTGTTTTATCAGATCTCAATATCGGTCTTTTTTTATGGATTGCCGTTTCAAGTATTTCTCCCATTGGCCTTCTTATGTCAGGATACGGGTCAAATAATAAATATTCTTTTTTAGGTGGTCTACGAGCTGCTGCTCAATCGATTAGTTATGAAATACCATTAACTTTATGTGTGTTATCAATATCTCTACGTGCGGTTCGTTAAGACAAAAATTATTTTCTATGTCTTCCTTTATAGTGGGATGCATTGAGTAAATATCTTCATTTTTTATTCAGTATTTGGCTGGATGAACTAAATCAAAAAGTTATGTGAGTGAAAGAAAACAGCTTATAAATAAAAGGGCAGTAAAAAAAAGGAGTCTCATTTTCTATGTATAAAAGTTAGAGAGCTGAACGGAAATAAACATAAGCGGAATAAATAGTTTCCCCCAAGATTAGGTAATTAGTCATCCTGACTTGAAGCGGGTTAAAAAGATCCACCAGAGTGAGTTTTCACTATCGTTTATATGTATTATCATACATGGATTACCTTTAACAGATGATTGAACAAAAAAAAACGAGTGGATGAGTAGAAACACCAAGATACACAAAGGATTTGTAATGGAGATTATGTAAAAGAATATTTATTGGGGCTTTAAATTGGTAGAAATGATCAGGAAATACTCCCCACGATTCCGATCCAGAGTATGCTCCTATCCCTCGATTAAATAAATGACTATTGGAAACGAAATAATCCTTTGTTTTGATTTTGTAAATTCACTCTTCGCAGAAACAAAAAGAAGAATAGAAACGAAAAAAAAAGAGAGAAAGAAATACAATTACAATATATAAATATAGATAGCATTCGTATCATAATTCATGAATTTATGTATAATTCTTTTCGTAAGTGAAAAGAAAGGGTTATTGATATCTTTATAGGGAGTATTTGATTAAAGAATTAAGTTATTACTCAACAAAGAAAACTTAAAATGATTACTGAAATTATTAAATCAAAGGATGAGATCAATTCAGAAGCACTTTAATTTTTTTAATTTATATTAAAATTAAAAAATTTATATTATTAATAATATAAATTTTTTTTTATTAAAGCAGAACAGACAGAATTTAATTGGTCTAATTCGGGATCGTACAAAAAATTTTCATATTATATATTTTATAAACATATCAAGATAAATTTATAAACATATCAAGATAAAATAATACCGACCCAAGCTTTAGATTTATTTAAGGACCCCAAGGAGCCGTATGCGGTGAAAATCTCATGTACGGTTCTGGAATAGCGATGGAAACAGTGATGGTATCACCGACTATAATTATCTAATAGTTCAAGTACAGTTGATATAGTTGAGGCACAATCAAAATATGGTTTTTTCGGGTGGAATTTATGGCGTCAACCTATAGGGTTTATTATTTTTCTAATTTCTTCCCTAGCAGAATGTGAACGATTACCTTTTGATTTACCAGAAGCAGAAGAAGAATTAGTAGCAGGTTATCAAACGGAATACTCGGGTATAAAATTTGCTTTATTTTATGTTGCTTCCTATTTAAACCTATTAGTTTCTTCATTATTTATAACAGTTCTTTATTTGGGCGGTTGGAATTTCTCTATTCCGTACATATTTGTTTCTTACTTTTTTGAAATAAATAAAACATACGGTGTTTTTGAACTGACAATTGATATGTTTATTACATTAGCTAAGACTTATTTGTTCTTGTTCATTTCTATCACAACAAGATGGACTTTACCTAGGATAAGAATGGACCAGTTATTGAATCTTGGATGGAAATTTCTTTTACCTATTTCTCTCGGTAATCTATTATTAACAACCTCTTTTCAACTATTTTCACTGTAAAAGAATATAATATTATATATTTCTTACTTGGATCAAACAAGAGAAAAAAACAAAGATAAAATTATATATATTCACGATATGTTTTCTATGATAACTGGGTTCATGAACTATGGTAAACAAACAGTACGGGCTGCAAGGTACATTGGTCAAAGTTTCATGATTACCTTATCCCACGTAAATCGTTTACCCATAACTATTCAATATCCTTATGAAAAGGTAATCGCCGCGGAGCGTTTGCGTGGTCGAATCCATTTTGAATTTGATAAATGTATTGCTTGCGAAGTATGTGTTCGTGTATGTCCTATAGATTTACCCGTCGTTGATTGGAAATTGGAAACTGATATTCGAAAGAAACGATTACTTAATTACAGTATTGATTTCGGAATCTGTATATTTTGTGGTAACTGTGTTGAGTATTGTCCAACAAATTGTTTATCAATGACTGAAGAATATGAACTTTCTACTTATGATCGTCACGAATTAAATTATAATCAAATAGCTTTGGGTCGTTTACCAATGACAGTAATTGATGATTATACAATTCGAACAATTTTGAATTCGACTCAAATAAAAAATAAATAAATCCTTGATTAAAGAAAATTTTTTAATTAATACGATTTAGTTTTTATTTAAAGAAATGAGTTTTTCCTTTTTGTTTGGTCTCAATAATTAATAACCACAAATATCAACAGGTGATTGGTTAATAAAAATTACGTCTTAATTTGTTTTGTATTGAAATTTCATTAATTAATATCTCTGATATTATTTATATTATTTTATTATTTCGAAATGGATAGTTTACTATTCGAGCTACTCTTACTCTATTCAGAGAAAACATTAAATTTTTACAATAAATGTACCCCCATTAATTCATACCTCTCTGGTTCTCAATAAGGCCATGAAAAAGATTTCGATTTATCTATCTCTTATCTTACATATAATGGATTTGCATGGACCCATACATGATTTTATTTTAATCTTTCTGGGATTAGGTCTTATCTTAGGAGGTATAGGAGTAGTATTACTTACCAACCCAATTTATTGTGCCTTTTCGTTAGGATTAGTTCTTGTTTCTATATCTCTATTCTATATTCTATCCAATTCATATTTTGTAGCTGCTTCCCAACTCCTTATTTACGTAGGAGCTATAAATGTTTTAATAATATTTGCTGTGATGTTTATGAATGGTTCAGAATATTACAAAGATTTTAATCTTTGGACAATTGGTAATGGGGTTACTTTGCTGGTTTGTACAAGTATTTTTGGTTTACTAATTACTATTATTACAGATACGTCATGGTATGGAATTATTTGGACTACAAGATCAAACCAGATTATAGAGCACGATTTGATAAGTAATAGTCAACAAATTGGAATTCATTTATCAACAGATTTTTTTCTTCCATTTGAATTCATTTCGATAATTCTTTTAGCGGCTTTGATAGGTTCAATTTCCGTGGCCCGCCAATAATAAATCTATCAAATTATCAACAAATTAAACGTTATTTTGTGTTATCACAGTTATTTTCCTTCAATTTAGGAATTTAAAATTGTTTATGTCTAAAATAGAAATTCTTTTATTCGACCGATTCCCAATATATTTCTTTGTTCCATACTTTATTTTATATACTAGTCAATTGAATGCCTTGCTTTGTTGTTCATATTATATTTAAATGAATCGAAATAAATAAGGAGTTGAAAAATGATGCTCGAACATGTACTTGTTTTGAGTGCCTACTTATTTTCTATCGGCATATATGGATTGATTACCAGCCGAAATATGGTTAGAGCTCTTATGTGTCTTGAACTTATACTGAATGCGGTTAATGTAAATTTAGTAACATTTGCTGATTTTTTTGATAGTCGCCAATTAAAAGGAAATATTTTCTCCATTTTTGTTATAGCCATTGCAGCCGCTGAAGCAGCTATTGGACCTGCTATTGTTTCGTCAATTTATCGTAACAGAAAATCAACTTATATCAATCAATCGAATTTGTTGAATAAGTAATATAGATTATAAGTACCATTAACCAAACTATACAAATTAGAATATTCATAAATTCGAATTAGCGGATATTATACATAATGTCTAATCATGTTTGCAAAATATAGAAGAAATCAAAGTATCTTGGTTCTTTCCCACGAGTGGATCTCTAAGTGCATTGATTAGAAAAATTCTGGTAAATCTAAATTGTTGATTGATCTAGTATATAAATATATGAGTCATTTACAAGTTTACTAGATCGAAAATATTTTATTAAAAAAAAATCGATAGATCTAATGTCACATTCCGTAAAGATTTATGATACGTGTATAGGGTGTACTCAATGTGTCCGAGCTTGCCCCACAGATGTATTAGAAATGATACCTTGGGACGGGTGTAAAGCTAAGCAAATTGCTTCTGCTCCAAGAACAGAGGATTGTGTGGGTTGTAAAAGATGTGAATCCGCTTGTCCAACGGATTTCTTGAGTGTTCGAGTTTATTTGTGGCATGAAACAACTCGAAGTATGGGTCTAGCTTATTGATACGTTCCAAAAAATACGACTTGAATACGACTACATTTTATTTTTTTAACTTTACCGACAAAAGCGCGTGCTCAAAAAAAATTTTTTTGAGCGCGCGCTTTTCTGGTCCAAGTGTATCTTGTTTTTACCACGAAATTTTTTCCTTGGTTAACAATAGTTGTAGTTTTGCCAATATTTTCGGGTTCCTTAATTTTATTATTTCCTCATAGAGGAAATAAGGTAATTAAATGGTATACTATGGGTATATGCATAATAGAACTCCTTCTAACAACCTATGCATTCGGGTATCATTTCCAATTGGACGAGCCAGTAATCCAATTGACAGAGGATTATAAATGGATCAATTTTTTTGATTTTTCCTGGAGATTGGGAATAGATGGAATTTCTATAGGCCCCATTTTGCTGACGGGGTTTATAACAACTTTAGCTACTTTAGCGGCTCGGCCGGTTACTCGAGAATCCCGATTATTCCATTTCTTGATGTTAGCAATGTATAGCGGTCAAATAGGACCATTTTCTTCTCAAGACATTTTACTTTTTTTCATTATGTGGGAATTAGAATTAATTCCAGTTTATCTACTTATATCAATGTGGGGAGGAAAGAGACGTTTGTATTCAGCTACAAAATTTATTTTGTATACTGCAGGAAGTTCCGCTTTCTTATTAATGGCAATTCTAGGTATTTCTTTAGTTGGTTCTAATGAACCAACATTAAATTTTGAAACATCAGCTAATCAATCGTATCCTGTAGCACTCGAAATTCTATTATATATTGGATTTTTTATTGCTTTTGCTGTTAAATCGCCGATTATACCCTTACATACTTGGTTACCAGACACTCATGGAGAGGCACATTACAGTACTTGTATGCTTCTAGCGGGAATTTTATTAAAAATGGGAGCGTATGGATTGGTTCGGATCAATATGGAATTATTACCCCGCGCCCATTCTATTTTTTCTCCTTGGTTGATGATGGTCGGTACAATTCAAATAATCTATGCAGCTTCAACATCTCCCGGTCAACGTAATTTAAAAAAAAGAATAGCTTATTCCTCCGTATCTCATATGGGTTTCATAATTATAGGACTTGGTTCTATAAGCGATACAGGACTCAACGGATCCATTTTACAAATAATCTCTCATGGATTTATTGGAGCTGCACTATTTTTCTTGGCAGGAACGAGTTATGATCGAATACGTCTCGTTTATTTCGATGAAATGGGCGGAATGGCTATCACACTTCCAAAAATATTTACGATTTTCAGTATGTTATCAATGGCCTCTCTTGCATTACCAGGCATGAGTGGTTTTGTTGCAGAATTGATAGTATTTTTTGGAATACTTTCTAGCCAAAAATTTCTTTTAATGCCAAAAATACTAATTTCTTTTGTAATGGCAATTGGAATAATATTAACTCCTATTTATTCATTATCTATGTTACGACAGATGTTCTATGGATACAAGCTTTTTAATGGTAATGCCCCAAACTCCTATTTTTGGGATTCTGGCCCCCGAGAATTGTTTGTTTTGATATCTATTCTTTTACCCGTAATATACATTGGTATTTATCCAGATTTCGTTTTCTCACTATCGGTTGACAAAGTCGAAGCCCTTCTATCTAATTATTTTTATCCATAGTCTTCGTGAGTAAAACAAAAAATGAAATAAAAATACTATTATTTTTAAAATTGTTTGTTCGACAATAAAAAATAAATCCTTTTTAGAAATTGGATAAAAAAAGGTTATAATTTTATTATAACCGGGTATGTCATCAAGCGAGAACCTTTTGAATCAAGTAATGTGAATGAAGTAAATCAAAACAAAAGGTTCTCGCTTGATTACAAGAAGTTTTCTTATATACACTTAGACTATCCTATGTTTATTTTATATTTTTCAAGTAAGTTCCTTTCTTAAATTCAACTTAAATTCAATTAGAGGCTAATGTAAATGAACCATAACTATGCAACCCTATTCCTAATAAATTAACCCCAAAATAACACATCCAAATTATAAGAAAGCCCAGCGAGGCCACAATTGCAGAATTTACACTTTCAAAATTTTTTTTTGTTCGAATATGTAAATAAATTGCAAATATGGTCCAAGTAATAAATGCCCAAGTCTCCTTTGGATCCCAATTCCAATATGATCCCCATGCTTCATTAGCCCATACTGCTCCCGAAAGAATACCTATTGTTAAAAAGATAAAGCCTAAACTAATAATACGAAAACTCCAAAGATCTAATTGTTCAATCAATTGAAACCTGAAATAATTGATAGAAGAAATAAAATAAGTGTTTATTAAACGATTATTTTTTTCTATTATGTATTGAATCTCTACCAGCGAAAATGGCTCATTTACTAAATTTTTGCTTTTAGTAAAAGTCCTTATAAAATTTTGAAATGAAATGACTAGAAGAACTAGTGATAATAATGATCCACATACGAGAGCTGCATAGCCCAACACCATCATACTTACATGCATCATTAACCAATGGGATTGGAGGGCGGGTACTAATATTTCGGATCGATTCATTTCAGTTAAAAGACCCGAAATAGCAAAACCTTGGGTAAAAATAGCACTTGGCGTGGTTATTTCGTTTAAATAATTTTTTTTTTTTTTTAAATGCGGAATCATATGAATACTGGAGAAACTCCACGAAAGAAAAATTAATGATTCATATAAATTACTTAATGGTAAATGTTGTAAATAAATCCAACGAGTAACTAATAATCCTGTTATACAGGAAAAAGTTGCCATCATGCCCTTTTCTGACGAATCATATAATCCTACTATTTCATTTACTAATAAGATTAGGAAATGAATTGTAATTACAATTGAAACGACTGAAAAGGATATATATGTTAATATATGCTGTAAAATTGAAAAGATCATAAAAATTTTTTAAATAAAAAAAGTTAAAAGTTAATTGAATTCAGTATAGGACTTACTCTTTTAGAAGAGGCCATGCCGCCACTCGGACTCGAACCGAGATGCTCTAGCACTGCTTCCTAAGAGCAGCGTGTCTACCGATTTCACCATAGCGGCTTGTTCGAAATCATAATAACCTTTTTATATTCAATTGTCGAGAGTGAAGTAATCAATTGAATATAAATTTCTATATTTTTGATTGATCCTCCGGTTGAAACATAGGATCTAAACTTGGCGTATTCGGCCTATAATCACTTAAGTAAAAGGATTTTTTATTATTTTTTTATTGGGTTAAACTAAAAGTTAGGATATATCTATTGATAATAACTTAAAGAAAGAATGATTTATAAAACACATTTTTAATTTAATTAATTAGTTTGAATGACCTATTAGTGAATACAAATTTTCTATATGCTCTTCTCTAATTAGTTTATTAAATATATTCAATATACCTTTAATATACTAAATACTAAAATATAATAAATACTAAAGTAATGCTCTAAAATATAGACAATAAAAGCTAAATTTTTTTATTATCGAATCGATGAGGATTTTTATTTTCCTCATCATAAAAACGTTAAAGCATACTCAAAAGAAAGGTTAAATCTTGTTTTGTTCTTGGATTTATTCTTTATTTCAAAAAAAAATATCTAAATAAAAATTTTTATTTAGATATTTTTTTTTTGAATTTTATATATATTTATATTAATTTGTATAAATATTAACTTAAACCCTTTTTTTTTTTTTAGTTTTTTTTTTTTATTTTTTAATATAATACAATTTTTAAAAATTTTTTCTAACTTGTAATATAAAATAAAACTTCAAAAGAAATTAGAAACAAAGTTGACTGACTACCGACTACTTTTCAAATCAAAACAATTCATATTATTCCAATCTTTGATTATTTATTTGTTGCATAAAAAAAACTTTTTGAATTCCTTGTAGAAAGAGATTTACCTAACGAAAAGGCTTTCAATGCTGCCCAATATCCTTTCTTTTTCCAAATATTTTTACGAATACGTTTTTTTGAGATAGAAGTACGTTTTTTCGGAACTGCCATTAAAAAATTATAATCAGTTTTTAGTTTCTATAGTTGGATGTCAAAGACATCTATTATCTAATGTTCAAACTCAATTGTTCTTTATTATCCAGCTATTTATTTTTTTTCTAGATTATACTGGTTTTATAAAAATATGAATATAGAAAAAGAAAAATCGCGTAAATATACAGTACTGGGAACAAAAAATATATCTAAATTATTTTTCTATTCTAGATAATATCGAATAATTCATATTTATTTTATTGTTTCTCTTATATCTTCTATCCTCATTCAAATCCATATCTATAAAATTCGCTATGCCAAAAAAATCTAATTGATTAAATTTGATCTGATAACAAAAAAAATACAAAAAAAGACTGTGTACCCTTATTTAATATCCCTGTATAGCTTATTTTTGTAGCCCTACATGCAATGCATTTAGACAGGTAATAAAATTTTGCTAAAATACATACTAAAAAATACCAAAAATTTGAATAAATCAACCGCTATACCTTATACCTTATTAATTTTTTAAATTAATCGGCAAGGCGCACAAAAAAAAAATAGTACATCTAATTTTAAATAATTTAAAAAGTTCCAATATAAATAATTTTATTTTTATAAAAGCTTAAAAGATATTTTTTTATTTTTAATTCCTCCTTTATAATTTTATATAAAATCAAGTCGACAGTTATAATTTTTAATAAAAAAAGTAAAGTCTTTTATTATAATAAAAGACAATCAACTCAGTTCGAAAAAAAAAAATATTAATGATTATAAATACCCTAACTACAATACATAACTTTTGGGGTAAAAATGATAGTTTTTTATTTTAGGATTTATATCAAATACTTCTTTTCGTGTAATTATTTCTCCTTTCTCTATAGATATAGAAATTGTTGTAATACTTAATAATACGTAATCCTAATTAAGATGAAAATCGAAATTTTCATCTTTTTCATATGATTTTACAAAAAAAGTACTATGTTTATTTTTTTTTTTCAATAGTAATTTGTTCATTTGAACAATTTTAATCTCTTGATTTGATGAAATTTTTAAAATAGTTAAAAAAAAAGGGTTAAAAAAAATTTAGGACTCGAAAATTTTTTAGTAATTTTTTATTTTATTAACCGATCCTTTGCATTTCAAAAAACAAAATAAGAGCCGTTAAATCAGAAACAATTAACTAAGATAAAACTAAAATGATTTTTATGGAATATACATATCAATATTCATGGATTTTACCTTTTATTCCCCTTCCAGTTCCTATATTAATAGGAGTAGGACTTCTACTTTTTCCAACGGCAACACAAGATCTTCGCCGTATGTGGGTTTTTCCTAGTGTTTTATTCTTAAGTATAGTTATGAGTTTTTCAACTTATTTATTTATTCAACAAAAAAATAACCCTTCTATTTATCTAGCTATATGGTCTTGGACTATCAATAATGACTTTTCTTTAGAATTTGGTTTTTTGGTTGATCCACTTACTTCTATTATGTTAATATTAATCACTACGGTGGGAATTCTGGTTATTATTTATAGTGACAATTATATGTCTCATGATCTGGGATATTTGAGATTTTTTGCTTATATGAGTTTTTTCAATACTTCAATGTTAGGATTAGTTACTAGCTCGAATCTGATACAAATTTATTTTTTTTGGGAATTAGTTGGAATATGTTCTTATCTATTAATCGGTTTTTGGTTCACCCGGCCTACTGCTGCGAATGCTTGTCAAAAGGCGTTTGTAACTAATCGCGTGGGAGATTTTGGTTTATTATTAGGAATTTTGGGTTTTTATTGGATAACAGGAAGTTTAGAACTTTGGGATTTGTTTGAAATATTCAATAACTTGGTTTATAACAATGAAGTCAATTTTTTATTTGCTATTTTGTGTGCCTTTCTATTATTTGTTGGTGCAATTGCTAAATCTGCTCAATTTCCCCTTCATGTATGGTTACCCGATGCTATGGAAGGTCCTACCCCTATTTCGGCTCTTATACATGCCGCTACTATGGTAGCGGCCGGAATTTTTCTTGTCGCCCGGCTTCTCCCTCTTTTAATAGTTGTCCCTTACATAATGAATATAATAACTTTTATAGGTATAATAACCTTGCTTTTAGGGGCCACTTTAGCTCTTGCTCAAAAAGATATTAAGAGAGGTTTAGCTTATTCTACAATGTCTCAATTAGGTTATATGATATTGGCTCTAGGTATGGGTTCTTATCGAGCTGCTTTGTTTCATTTGATTACTCATGCTTATTGTAAAGCATTGTTGTTTTTAGGATCTGGATCCATTATTCATTCAATGGAAACTATTGTTGGCTATTCTCCAGATAAAAGCCAGAATATGGCTTTTATGGGAGGTTTAAGAAAACATATACCTATTACAAAAACTTTTTTTTTAATAGGTACACTTTCTCTTTGTGGTATTCCACCTCTTGGATGTTTTTGGTCCAAAGATGAAATTCTTAATGATAGTTTGTTGTATTCGCCTATTTTTTCAATAATAGCTTTTGCCACCGCGGGATTAACTGCATTTTATATGTTTCGGATCTATTTATTGACTTTTGAAGGGCATTTAAATGTTTATTTTCAAACTTACAGTGGAAAAAAAAAAAGCTCGGTCTATTCACTATCTTTATGGGGTAGAGAGGGGCAAAGGGTGATTAAATATAATTTTTGCTTATTTTCTTTATTAAAAAAGAATAATGAAGAAAGGATTACTTTTTTTTTAAAAAAAAAATATCGCATTTATTCTAATGTTAATTGTAATGTAAGAAGTATGACAGTTCCTTTCTTTACTATTCCAAATTTCGAAACTAAGAATTTTTTTTCCTATCCCCATGAGCCGGACAATACGATGCTATTTCCTATGCTTGTATTAGGTTTATTTACTTTATTCATTGGAGTTATAGGAATTCCTTTATTCAATCAAGAAGGAATGCAGTTGGATATACTATCCAAAGTGTTAACTCCGTCTATAAACCTTTTACATCAAAATAAAAAAAAATGGATGGACTGGGATTGGTATGAATTTATAACAAATGCGACTTTTTCAGTCAGTATAGCGTCTTTTGGAATCCTGAAAGCATTCTTTTTATATAAGCCTCTTTATTCATCTTTACAAAATTTGAATTTCTGTAATTCATTTGTTAAAAGTATTCCTAATAAACTTAAATTTATTAGAGATAAAATAATATCTGAAGTTTATGCTTGGTCATATAATCGGGGTTATATCGATTTTTTTTATACAACATTCTTAACGGAAGGTATAAGATTTTTTTCTGAAAAATTTAATTTTTTGGATAGACGAATAATTGATGGAATTACAAATGGGTTCGGTATTTCAAGTTTTTTTGTAGCAGAGTGTATTAAATATGTAACCGGCGGTCGAATTTCTTCCTATCTTTTTTTGTATATATTTTACATTATATTTTTTATTTTTTTATTACAATTTCTATACAATTGATGGGGGGAATGTTTCTTTAGTGTGAACAGAGACATCTTTCTTTGCATCATTTCAAAAAAGTTTGACAAACTCGGTGGATACGTAAAAAAAAAATTTTCTTTTATATCACTTTGACATGTATGAAAAAAATATTGTGACATTTCGTTTTTTTTTAAGGTTATAACATTTTCAAAAATATTATTTTTTATATACCGAAATGGCCGATTCCTGCTTTTATAACCACTATATTTATAATGGAACAGAGAATTAGAATTAATTAATGGGGGTTTTTCTAGGAAATCTTTTTTTTCTTTAAATATTTTTAACTTCGAATTTTCTTTATTCCGATCCACATCCAGATAATAAGTTCCATAAACGGGTCTATTTTGTGTCTCTTTAAAGAGGAATTCTTCTTTTGTTTTTTCCTTTGCATTCACTCGTATCTCTTCCGTTTCATCGATTTTGTCCGGATCCTCCTTTTCTTCCGAAAAAAGGAAAGAAGAAGGATCTTCTTCGGTGGATCCCTCTTGTTCCTGTTTAGTCCCCTTCGTTTCTGAAGTTGTTTCTACATCTGTTTCTTCCTCGCTTTCCCCCCTTTCTGAGGTTTCTTTGAGTTTCTTAGTAAGAATGGGTGACGGTATTCTGCCTAAATAGTAGACACAGGTAATAAATAAGAGAATACGAAAGATTCGAGTCATAAAATTTCTCAATTCTGACACTAGGTACTTATTAGATCTAATGTACTTATTAGATCTAATAGAATTATTTTGCTGTATCCAGACTAATAACAATCCAACCCATTTCATGAAAAAAATGTGACCAATTAACCAACCAAAAAAACTACTTGTTACAAATAACATCTTGTTG